GTCATATTTTTACCGTATTTTTTTCTGACTTTCTCTATTTCTCTTATTTATTTATGAATAAAATAAAATATGATATGATTAGGATAAAGTACAATATTATATTTTATTTAAAGATAATAAAATAATAAAGATAAAGATTATATTATAAAGATAATAATAGATATAGATAATAATAATAATAATAATAAAGGCTTTGTTACGTTTCCGCATCAAAGTAAAATATAGTACTTAGTTCTTTTTTCTTTCATTTAATGCCTATTGGTGTTCCAAAAGTACCTTTTCGAAGTCCTGGAGAGGAAGATGCAACTTGGGTTGACATATAGTGCGACTTGTCAGATATATTGGGCCATATGGGATTTTCCCGTTTTCTCCCCACTCGAGATATCCCCTGTTTCGCCCACGAAAGATTAATGGAATCATCAAAAATTTGGAGCGTGAAGTGCAATTAGATCCACTTTTTGGGGGGGATTCGAATTACTATTAGCAATTAGAAGATTTTATGGTTGGCTTAGTTGGACTACTACATTGAAGTATCCAGGCTCCGTTTAAAAAAACCAAGTGGTATCTATTTTATATCATAAAGGATTCCTTTTTTTAAAGAAATCTCTTTTTTGTAAGTAGAAGTTATTTCAAACTCTTCTGTTAATCAATCAATTGAGTAATATACATGAAGCCTTCAACTATTTTACGGAATGCGTGAATTGAAAAAAAAAAAGAAGGGATAACTAAAAGAAGTGGTAATGGGAGCATTTGTACTATATGTGCAAATAAAAATAGGGCGGATCTTTACCCGGAGTAGAGCATAAACCTAAAAAGATTAAAGGGGCCCATTTAAGAACAAGAAAATGACATCGTGATTTGGATTGAATCTCGATGAAAGAATCCATCAATGAAAAGTTAGTTGGATAAGTTTAATGAATTCTTTTTTATATTCTAGTTAATAGTTAAGTTATAAGGAAAGGAAGACAAACTCGTGTTTAGTGAAAAATCAAGGAAATCATTATAAGTTAGAAGGAACTTGCTATGAAAAAAGAAAAAGTATAGGAATCTACACATTGATTCTTTTGTTTTTTTTGAACCGTATGCGTCAAAAGGCGCCTGTACGGTTCCGGGGGGATACAATTTGACCCTAATCAACCGACTTTATCGAGAAAGATTACTTTTTTTAGGTCAAGAGGTTGATAGCGAGATCTCAAATCAACTTATTGGTCTTATGATATATCTCAGTATGGAGAATGATACCCAAGATCTGTATTTGTTTATAAACTCTCCTGGCGGATGGGTAATACCGGGGGTGGCTCTTTATGATACTATGCAATTTGTACAACCAGATGTACAGACAATATGCATGGGATCAGCCGCTTCAATGGGATCTTTTATCCTGGTCGGAGGAGAAATTACCAAACGTCTAGCATTCCCTCACGCTTGGCGCCAATGAGGCTTTTATTTGAGAGAAAAAAGAAGACTATGCCTTCGCCATATGAAATATGAATATTTAAGTAATAATAGCATGGCACTTTGAATTCGATATAAGAAATTTTGTTTTCAAAACATTAGATTATATATCGAGAGAGTAATATGAGAAAAAGGTATTTCCTATTTTGGAAGTCCAGTTCAGCGTCACAAACTTTTTTCACACCAGAGGTCTCTTAACAATATTTATAGTATAGAGCGAAAAAAAAAACAAGATTCTTTTTTCCTTAATTTATTTGATCAAACAAAAAAGCAACCTTGGGATTGCTGAATGACAGACAAATCACAGACAAAAAAATATAATAAATATAGAAAGCAACGGAGCCATCATAGTATTTTTGAATTCCTCCGAAAAGAAGGGTGGTAAGTTGATCATTTACCGATCGGGGTCTGATCGATCCTATTTTTTTGAAGGTAAGGGTCAATTTTATTGTAGAGCCGTATGCAATGCATAATGCCCGTACGGTTGTTCGATTCTATCTTTTTTCTTGTTATTCTTTATCTTTCTTTTATCTTCCCCTCATCATGCGAAATAGAGAAACCTTTTTTTTTCTTATATCATCAGGGTAATGATCCATCAACCCGCTGGTTCTTTTTCTGAAGTAGCAACGGGAGAATTCATCCTGGAAGTGGGAGAACTGCTGAAACTACGTGAAACCCTGACAAGGGTTTATGTACAAAGAACGGGGAAACCCTTCTGGGTTGTATCCGAAGACATGGAAAGAGATATTTTTATGTCAGCAACAGAGGCCCAAGCTTATGGAATTGTTGATCTTGTAGCGGTTGAATGACAATAAATAGCCTTAATTTCGCGTCAATTCGTGATTTAAAATGAACCCTGCCGCGTTTAATATTCTATGACTTTTTTTTATTGATTGATGATTCTATTGATCTATCGATTCTATTCTATTGAATAAAAGTCATTCATAATCATACGGTTAGGATCGATCTAAACCAGCCCATTATGTATATGATTCAACATGCCAACGATTAAACAACTTATTAGAAATACAAGACAGCCGATCAG